TTGGATAGGATCCAATCCAATAGGATCTCCCCCTTTCAAAATCGGACGTGAAAGTTTCCTCTCATCCGGCTCAAATAGTTACATCAAATAAAGATAAAGAAAGGGGTTTCCGTTTTCAAACTTCTAATCTAAAAAAAAGGTTTACTCTTTACTCAAGTTTTCAACAAGCAACATTTCATTGATGCATTCTTCTTTATTATTTAGATTTTCTTTTCTGAATTTTTTATCCAATTCTCAATTATGACAGAAAAGAAATGTAAAATTCTTGAGTAGTCTACCCCCTTCGAATGAGGAATCCCTTTAAATTAATTCTTAATCTTAATTAAAGAAATATTCTGCAATTCATAAGAGATTTACTTGTCTATGTATTATTCTATTTGATCTTTTAGGTTCAGACTTCTCCTCGACGGTTATGCTACGATGCTCTTAAGCCCATATGCGATGGATAGACTTCTGCAACCATAATATATTTGCTTATTTGAACATAATTTCAGTTCTTTCTAAAAAAAATGGAATAGTGAATTCCACAAAAAAAAGTTTTTTCACGAGGTACAGCTACAAATTAGAATTTATTTGTTACTGAATCAACCATAGACCAATTCCCTTTTTATTTGGGAGTAGTCAATACACCCATAATTCTGAGCTTCATGTTACTCACCTCAAGAGACATGTCAGATTTAGGGCATCCCAATTCAATTGAATGGAATGACAGTTTTTCATTAGGAATCTGTACAATAAGGATTTTGATCAAATCACACATCGCAATATACTAGACCTTCTAATTCTTTAAGAGGTTTATCTAAGAGATTCGCGATATAACTAGGAAGACGTTTCAAATACCACACATGGGTTACTGGACATGCCAGTTTTATATACCCCATTTGATATCTACGTATTCGAGAATCAACAAATTCGACTCCGCATTGTTCGCAAAATTTTGGATCGTCTTTTTTATCTCCGATTACTCGATAATTTCCACAAGCACAAATCCCACTTTTTATAGGTCCAAAAATTCTTTCACAAAATAATCCATCTTTTTCAGGTTTATTGGTTTTATAATGAAAAGTATAGGGTTTTGTTACCTCCCCAACTATCTCTCCATTAGGTAGTATTTTTTTTGCCCAAGCACTTATTTGTTGAGGAGAAACTGATCCAATTCGGAGTTGTTGATGTTTATACTGATCAATCATAGAAAAAGAATTCTGATTCAGTCTAATTAAGCTTCCTTCCTATGAATCCAGAAGTTCTTCTCAGATACAAGGAAATGATTCAGTTCCAGAGCCAAAGATCGTAGTTCTCGAACGAGCAATCGAAAAGATTCAGGAGCATTTGCTGATTTAGGTATTGTTCCTCCAATGATTGTAGTCCCGAGTACTTCTTGGCGAGCTTTAATATGATCAGATTTATAAGTAAGCATCTCTTGCAAAATATGAGCAACACCAAACCCCTCAAGGGCCCAAACCTCCATTTCGCCTACCCGTTGTCCTCCTTGTTTGGCCCTTCCTCTAAGGGGTTGCTGCGTAACAAGTGCATAATGTCCACTGGAACGTCCATGTATTTTATCATCAACTTGATGAATTAATTTTAAGATATAAGGTTTTCCTATTATAACAGGTTGTTCAAAAGGATTCCCGGTTCTTCCATCAAATATTCTGCTTTTTCCCGGATACTCGGGTTCAAATATCCATGGATTCGATGTTTGTTTACTGGCTTCGTATAATTCAGAAAACACTAGTTTTCTCGAAGCCTCTTGTTCGTATCTCTCATCAAAGGGTGCTATTCGATAATGTCTATCTAGCATACCTCCTGCTAACCCGAGTGAGCATTCAAATATCTGTCCCACATTCATTCGTGAGGGTACTCCCAATGGATTGAAGACCATATCAACGGGTCTTCCATCTTGCAAATAAGGCATATCCTGTCTAGATAAAATTTTGGAAACGATACCCTTATTTCCATGTCTCCCGGCCACTTTATCACCTACTTTGATTTCACGTTTTTGTGAAATATATATACGAATCGTTTCTGGATTATAACTAGAGCCCCCTTTTTTGTGGATCCATCTCACGTCAATAACTCGACCCCTACCGCCTACAGGTAATTTTAGACAAGTTTCCTTTGAGGTGGATACCTGAATGCCTAGTATAGCCCGTAATAATCTATCTTCCGGAGCATATGAGGATTCTTTCGCCATTTGAGGCGTTAATTTACCCACTAAAACATCGCCCGTCTCTACCCAAGACCCCAGGATCACAATTCCATTTTTGTCTAAATTTCGGAGTAAATGGGCTTCTAGATGTGGAATTTCATTAGTGATTCTTTCAGGACCATGGCTTGTCGCATGAGTCTGAATTTCATATTTCCGTATGTGAAAAGAAGTATAAATATCTTCATAAACCAAACGCTCACTAATGAGTACAGCATCTTCAGAATTGTAACCTTCCCATGGCATATAAGCTACTAATACGTTTTTTCCCAAAGCGAGTTCACCGCCAACTGT